ACAGTTAGATTTATTAGATTTGTTGCTAAAATATCGGTATTAAGCCCGAAACTCCCAGCGGATGGCCAGTGAGCTAAAAAAACGAAAGAATGGGTTACATTTTTCATATGCTCTCCTCTTATAGATAGGACGAACAAAGAACAAAGTTTTTCGATCACTTACTTCGCTCGCCCTTTTTTGATCGGTTTTTTTAATGCAATTTTTTTTTAATGCAAATAGATTCAATCTAGTAATTTATTTTAGATTAAGTCTTAGGTCTCGTTTGACCTGTGAAAGACCTCCTTTGTTGAAATGTTCCCAAAATTCCTAAAATAAAAGGAAAAAGACTTTCCACTGTCCTAAACTAAGGACGGGAAGGAAGAAGGCGAGCATATCCTCTAAATTGATCATCCTCAAATCAGCCCTTCCTGGGGTGGGGTATTGTCTGTCCCAATAAATAGATAATTCCAGGAGTAATAAATAGGAGTAAAGTATTGATATAATTGGAATTGCAGAAGCAAATACCAATTTACTAAAAAAAGAAAAAAGTATCTAATCTAAAGCACTCATTTTCTTTTTTAGGATTAAACAAAAGGGTTCGCAAATAAAAGTGCTAGTGCCACAACTAGTCCATAAATTGTTAAAGCTTCCATAAAAGCTAGACTAAGCAATAAAGTACCTCGTATTTTACCTTCTGCTTCTGGCTGTCTCGCAATACCTTCTACAGCTTGTCCTGCAGCAGTACCTTGACCAACTCCAGGGCCAATAGAAGCAAGCCCTACGGCCAATCCAGCAGCAATAACGGAAGCAGCAGCAATTAGTGGATTCATGGTGAGTTCCTCGTGTCAAAAAAAAAGAAATGGTTAAGGATACAATCAACCAAGAAATTCTTACTTCTAAGCTCTATTGGGGAGAAGTAACTAAAAAGTACAAATTGAAATGATAATCTGAATTGTCCGAACTACTTCGAGATCTCATTTTTAGTTTCTAATCATTAGAGGTTTGTGTAAATCCATATGATTCTTATTATTCTATTTCTCTTTCTTTCCAACCAACAACTCTTTCATTCCATCCTTCTTTCTTTACTCTTCGATATCCTTGAGTTCCTATTATTTCCCCTATAATCTAATCCATAATAAAAGACGAAATAGAGGAAGAACCCCTATTGAAATCGACCTAATCCAAATCCAATAGGAATTAAATCAAGATATACAATTGATAACAATATGCTGCATAGAACTGGATATGGAATCCAATTCCATATAGAGGGAATTCGATATATCGGATTAGATAATGAATCTAACTTAGGAATATATAATATCCCATATACACTTGTTTCTTCTATTTTGCGTATTTTCTTATTTTCTATTGAATCGGATTCGAAAATCATTCCTTAAAGTGGAAACCCGCACAAAAGATGACTGGACTTCTAGACATTAAGGATATAGATCTAGCCTGACTCCGCCCCCCTTAATGCATATATACTTTGACAATTCCGTAATATAGTCTATTCTCTCTCCTACAACTCTAGGTTGTATATTCATACGCATTTCTAACTATTTTGTTTTCCAACCAAGCGGATTATCTGGAACCATGCATGAATTGAGCTAAGCTAAAAAAAAAAGACTATTTCGAAAACTAGTCAATTCAATGATGACCCTCCATGGATTCACCTATATAGGCTGCGGCTAACGTTGCAAAAATAAGAGCTTGAATACCGCTTGTAAATAATCCAAGAAACATGACCGGTATAGGGACTACTAAGGGGACTAAAGAAACAAGAACAACAACGACTAATTCATCCGCCAATATATTCCCGAAAAGTCGAAAACTAAGCGATAATGGTTTTGTGAAATCTTCTAGGATGTTAATTGGTAAAAGGATTGGAGTTGGTTTAATATATTTCTCGAAATAACTCAATCCTTTTTTGCTAAGACCCGCATAAAAATATGCCGCTGACGTGAGTAAAGCTAAAGCAACAGTAGTATTTATATCATTCGTGGGCGCTGCTAATTCCCCATGGGGTAACTGTATAATTTTCCAAGGTAAAAGAGCACCCGACCAATTCGAAACAAAAATAAAAAGGAACATAGTTCCAATAAAGGGAACCCAGGGACCATATTCTTCTCCAATCTGAGTTTTGCTCAAGTCTCGAATAAACTCAAGCACATATTCGAAGAAATTCTGACCGTCGGTCGGGATGGTTTGTGGATTCCGAACAGCTATGATAACTGAACCTAGCAAGATAGTAATTACGACCCAAGAAGTGATGAGTACTTGGGCATGAATTTGGAAACTTCCTATTTGCCAATAGAAGTGTTGGCCTACTTCTACACCCGATATATCGTATAACCCCTTGAGTGTTTTAATGGAACATGGTATAATATTCATATTGTCCTCTGATAAAAATTGAACTTCAAAAAAGGAATTCTTTTGATTCAACCATCTCTTTCTCAACTCAGCAACTTGAAGTATTAATCTTATATTTAGGATACCAAGAAATCACATCAGATCATAATATATATCAATACCCTCTAATATATATCAATATTCCCCTTCTTTTATCTATACAAAACAAAAAAGAATAGTAAGTGATCCCATAAATCTACGCAGTTGCCCAAGAATTCACTATTCTTCTTAATCAACGATTTCTTATATAGAGAGAACGGCCCTCACAAATTGCAAATACTAATTTGTTAAGAATCAATCGAATTGAAGTCATAGTGTCATCGTTGGCTGGAATCGATATATTCGCGAGATCTGGGTCACAATTTGTATCGACTAAAGAAATAGTAGGAATCCCCAAAATGGCACATTCCCGAAGAGCTATATACTCTTTTTGCTGATCGAGGACGATCACAATGTCTGGCAACCTCGTCATATATTTGATCCCGCCGAGATATCTTTGCAAGGTCGATAATTTTCTCTTCAAGATTGCCACATCTCTTTTTGGGAGATGGTGGAATTTTCCCATCTTTTCTTCTGCTCTTAAGTCTCTAAATTGAGAAAGTCTAGTTTTCGTAATCGACCAATTCGTTAACATACCACTGAACCACTTTTTATTAACATAATGACAACGAGCCCTTATTGCAGCTGATGCTACTAAATACGCTGCTCTTTTTTTGGTACCAACAATTAAGAAGCTTTTTCCCTGACTTGCTGCATCAAAAACTAAATCACAAGCTTCTGATAAAAAGCGAGCCGTTCTAGCGAGATTTGTAATATGAGTACCTTTACGCTTTGCCGAGATGTAAGGGGCCATTTTAGGATTCCATTTCTTAATACCATGACCAAAATGAACTCCCGCTTCTATCATCTCTTTCAAATTGATGTTCCAATATCTTCTTGTCATTTTTTCCACACTTCCTTTTGATTTTTTCTTTTTTTTTCATCCTACCATTCAATTACGGAATTTATTTCTTTTTGAAGATTAAGAAAGAGCCGAAATAGCTTGAAATAAATAATAATTGTTCCGATGTAACCTTCCACTGAGAATTGGCCATTGATACATGGTATAAACGTAACCTTAATGAATTAACTGACTTCTTTTACTTATTAAAATAAAAATCTAAAATCTGACCTGTTAGTGTTCTAAGGTCAAAAGTCTAGTTTAAAGTCAAAAAATCTGCTTTATGTATCCTTAAATCGTATAATTGGGGGTAAATGGGGGTTCTGATGTCTCATAGAAATTGTTTGTTACGTCAGAATCAGAAGAAACTAATTCTGTATGGAGAAACAAAATATCTCTCATTTCCGACGCGAATAGATTTTTTTTTTGAATTTCGAAATAAAGGTTCTTGTCTTGTGGGGAACGATGCACAAATTTTTGGAATCCGGTACCAACAGGTATAATCCCCCCCAGAACTACGTTTTCTTTGAGGCCTTTCAACCAATCAATACGACCTCGTAGGGCAGCTTTTGCTAAAACTCGAGCAGTTTCTTGAAAACTTGCTTCAGATATGAAACTTTGGGTATTCAGGGAAGCCCTTGTTATTCCCAATAAGATTGCCCGATAATAGATCGATTCATCCAAAGCTCGCCCTGCTCGTTCCGCTCGCAATAATCCGATTAATTCCCCAGGTGAAAAAACATTAGACATTCCATCTTCGGAAACCCGCACTTTTGATGTTACTTGGCGTATAATAATCTCTATATGTCTATTATGGATCTGTACCCCTTGGGATCGATAAACCTTTTGGATCTTATTAACCAAAGAGATACGACTTTGGGCTATGGTTAGCTCAGCTCCAATCAAGAATCCCCAGGGGACCCCAAGAATTCTTGGTATACGCTCATTCCAATCCTCAATTCTCCTTTCGAGATTCGGCGATAGTGAATCAATTGAACGCGCTTCAAAGATTTGTTCTACTTTTGGAAGACCTTGCGTTATGTCACTAGATCTCGATTTTTCATATATAAACGTAACTAACCTATCTCCTTTGTAAAGGATTTCTCCATAATGACCATGAACAGTTGCTCCTGTAGTGGCCAAATAAGGCTTAGCTGCTCTTATAACAAAGGAATCAATATTAACAATGAAAATTTGACCAGATTTTTTTATGTGCGATTTAAATAGACATACATTTTCGCAAATAAATTGTCCAAGGTGAATTATTGCCGATGTCTCCTCCCAAGAATCATGATGGAGAAAGTGCCAATTCAAATGGAATGGATCCAACATGATGTTACTATCGAAATTCGAAATCCTTTGATTTTCATCTATTAAAGAGTATTTAAGCCCTTGAAGTACTTGGAAGGTTTGTTTCAAATTGTCAAGGAACAAATATTTTTTTAACAGGATCTGATTATGCGTTAGTAAATAGTAAGATGAAGAAAAATTCGATATACTAGGTACAATAGCAGCTAAGGGCCCAAAAATATCTCGAATAGGAATTCTAGGATTCGATTCTTTTACCGCATTGGGATATTTCGAATTCTTGAATAAACCAATTCTAGAACAGTTGGATGCCAACAAAATCATCAAAGATTGGTATTCTTTATTTCGATTCAACAAGGTGCCAATAGCTTCTTGATGTTGGCTAAGTGATTGAATCTTCGCCTTGGAATAAAAGGAATTGGTATTGGTGCGATCTAACCTATTATTGGGAATCGGTCCTGCACTTGTCCTATCATACCTTCTTCGTGTATACGAAATAGTGGACTTTACTAACTCAATTCTTAGGAAATCACGAATCAGATCATTTGCTCTTACCTCAACAAGGGAAGCACGAGCCTCCTCTTTTTCTTCTTGTTCCCAATTCACTACTAAGCAAGTTCGAACAAATTGACTATTCGTGTGATAAATTCTTTGAGTTAACTTGCTATTTTCATGAGAAAGAAAATTGACAAGTCGAAGTTGGAGATTATCCTCTTCTTGCAAGAGATCCTGCGGGAAAAGTGTTGCTAAATTTCTCCCTTCGTCCATTTCATATGCGACTGCAGGTCGAACCGAAACAAAATACTTTTCCTTGCTCTTGAGAATTTTTTTCCGTTGAACATAGACCCAATTTTTCCTTTTTTTTGATTCCTTAGATTCTTTCTTTTCTCTTTCTGGTGGTATCAAACTACCACCTAATATCTTATCTGCTTCTTCAGGAAAATGAATATCTCCGGAAAAGATTTTGAGTTCCGTATGGCTTTTTTTTCTATTCACTCGGACCAATCCACCTAGTCGACTTCTTGTATTTTTTGTGAGTTGTGTATCCACTCCAATGATACTATTATCAAGTACCTTTAGGGATGAGGATCTGGGCAAGATATGCAGTTCTTGAAGAATGAAAAAAAACCGATCTAGTTCTTTTTGGTATTTTAGACTAAATTCTTTTGTTCCTCGATGCTCAATCAAACCCTCTTTTTTTAAGATGGAATCTTCCTCTGGGCTCCCGTATTCGTCCTCTGAGTCTTCTTCTGAGTCTTCCTCTAAAGTCCCATATTCGTCCTCTGAGTCTTCTTCTGAGTCTTCCTCTAAAGTCCCATATTCGTCCTCTGAGCCTTCCTCCGGGCTCCCATATTCGTCTTCTGAGTCTTCATCTAGAGTTCCATATTCGTCCTCTCGGGTCCTATATTTGTTCTCTGGGCTCCCATATTCGTCCTCTGAGTCTTCCTCTCGAGTCCTATATTCGTCTTCTAGGGTTTCATATTCGTCCTCTAGGATCCCATATTCATCTTCTAGGGTTTCATATTCGTCCTCTAGAGTCCTATATTCGTCTTCTAGGGTTTCATATTCGTCCTCTCGGGTCCTATATCCGTTCTCTGGGCTCCCATATTCGTCCTCTGAGTCTTCCTCTCGAGTCCTATATTCGTCCTCTAGGGTCCTATATTCGTCCTCTAGGGTCCTATATCTAAATTTCACAATTCCTGAACCCTTTTTATCTTTTCTGTATCGTGGATCGTCAAAATAAGCAAAAATAGTATTTCTACGTAAAACACCCATAAAGGGTATTTCAATAGAAATCCCCAAACAGGATATTAGTTCTTTCTCTTGTTCTTGATGATATTGTAATGGAATAACGAACCTATTTCTTCGCTTTTTCGCCAATAAATCCGAATTATCTTGAAGAATAGAAGGATAGACAAAATTCCAATGGCCGTTGGACATGATTCTATCCGGCGTTGAATAATCAAGAATTTCCCTATCCTTTTTACCAAAAGTATCCAACAGTCTATGTCTTACTTGATCATCATTAGCCATTGAGAGGTCAAAGATATATCTTCCGTCAACAGAAAAAGAATAAGTATTCATTTGATCTTGATCCTTGTGGAGCGAAAAAGACGCTATACTGGATCTGCACATACTTACTGACAATATCCATAAATGGCTTGTTTTTGGTAATCGACGAAGATTACCATATTGATATTCGGGCGCATGGTAAACATCAGTACTCCAGTGCATTTCCCCGTCTGATTCGGAATAAATATGCTTTTGTACCCTTTCTTTAAAATGCAAAGTGGACGTTCCGGCACGAATCTCCGCAATTACTTGTTCGGATTCTACATATTGATCATTTTGCACTAGAATCAAGCTTTTTGAGGGAATATTCACACTATATAGAATATCCTGACTCTGAATAGTTACATGCAAGTCTATATAACATAGAAAAGCAGGCTGCCCATGACGGGTACGTGTGGGGTGAACCAAATCCTCATTGAATTGGATTTTTCCATTCGAAGGGGATCGTACAAGGTCGGCAGTACCCCCTGTGAATACTCCACCAGTATGAAAAGTTCTTAATGTTAGTTGAGTCCCTGGCTCCCCAATTGATTGACCCGCAATAATACCTACGGCTTCCCCTAATTCGACCAGATCGCCATGAGTGGGACTCCGACCATAACATAATTGACAGATCCAAGATGTGCTCCGGCAAGTAAAGGGGGTTCTAATATATATTGGTTGTGCTCGAAATGGTTGTGCTCGAAAGGCAGTTATGAATCGATTGACTAATCCAATTCCAATATCTTGATTTCGAGCGGCAATGCATCGTGAACCGATATATATATCGTCTGCTAATACACGACCAATTAGTGTTTGGACAAAAAGTTTTTCCGTCATCCCATTTTGAGGACTCACAGAAATACCTCGGATAGTACCACAATCTCTTCTACGCACAATAATATGTTGAACTACTTCAACAAGTCTACGTGTAAGATATCCAGCATCCGCTGTTCGTACAGCAGTATCTACAACCCCTTTACGGGCTCCGTAGCAGGAAATTATATATTCTGTCAAAGAAAGTCCCTCGCGTAAATTGCTTTGAATAGGTAAATCAATCATTTGTCCTTGAGGATCCGCCATTAATCCTCTCATACCTACTAATTGGTGTACTTGAGATGCATTTCCTCTAGCTCCTGAAAAAGACATTAGATAGACTGGATTAGAAGGATCCGTTATCCGAAAATTCGAATTCATTTCTTGTTTCAAATATTCACTTGTAGCATACCATATCTCAACGGATTGGCGTAATTTTTCTACCGCGTGTACAGCCCCATAATAATAGTGTTTCTCCAAAAGAAAACTCTGTTGTTCCGCGTCTTGGACTAACCATCCCTTAGAGGGTATTGTTAAAAGATCCTCGATTCCTAATGAAATCGATGTAGTAGTGGCTTGATGAAAGCCCAGAGTCTTTATTTGATCCAGTATATGGGATGTATATCCCATTCCGAAATGATCTATTAATCTGCTAATAAGTCGTTTCATAGCAGTTCCGTCTATCTCTTTATTATGAAAGACCAGATTGGCCCGTTCCGCCATACATAAGTACCCCCTTTTTCGGCTGAGTAGGATTCGACAATTGCTGAGTAGGATTCGACAATGGGCCTGAGTCAGTGATTCGAAAATTTAATTAACTTCCTTTCCTTAATCTCAATCTGGATTCGCGCGGCAAAAATGATGATACTAGCGAAATCGGAATGCCCCCCGAAAGGGGCATCGCCGAATCTAACTTCCTTGTTTAGATAGTGTATGAATAGGCCTGACTAAATCCTTGTATGGCTTCCTCTATTTCTCTATAAAAAGAAATATGACCAAGAGTGCTTCGAATGTATATAGAACGGATTTCTTTTTTTCTATTTCCCACTATTAGATAGTGGGCATAAATCTCATGATAAGTCCCCAAAGATTCATATTGAACTTCAATCGGAACTTCTCTTGACCCAATGACGCGTTGATCTAGTTTCCATCGGAGCCACAAGGGACTGTCTAAACTGATTCGTTTCTGTCTATAAGCTCCCAGTGCATCATAGGAACTAGAAAAATGGGGTTCTTTATCTTTCGTATACTTATAATTATTATTATTGTAACTTACTTTTTGATTTGGATAGTTTCCGCAACTATTATATCTATTTGCACAAATACCCCGACGGTTTCCAATCGTTAATACATAAAGTCCTATAAGCATGTCTTGGGTCGGTACGCAAATAGGATCTCCAATAGCAGGAGATAGGAGATTCATATGAGAAAACATAAGTAAACGGGCTTCCGCCTGAGCTTCCAAGGATAAAGGTAGATGAACAGCCATTTGATCCCCATCAAAGTCCGCATTGAAACCCTTACACACTAATGGGTGTAAACAAATAGTACGCCCCTCTACTAAAGTGGGTTGGAAGGCCTGTATGCCTAATCTATGCAGGGTAGGTGCTCTATTCAACAGTACAGGATGTCCCCGCATAACTTCTTGAAGTATTTCCCATACAATGGGTTCCTTTTCCCAAATTTTCCTTTTAGCAATCCTGACATTAGAAGTAGCGCGTTTCGTGATTAAATCGCGAATTACAAATAGCTGAAAAAGCTTTATTGCTATCTCTAGAGGTAATCCACATTGATGTAATGAAAGTGAAGGACCCACAACAATGACAGAACGCCCCGAGTAATCGACCCGTTTCCCAAGCAGAGTCTCACGAAACCTTCCCTCTTTACCTTCAATTACATCTGAAAGTGATTTGTATACTTTATTGTGACCATCCCTCGTTGGTTGCCCGCGGGACCCACTATCAAGAAGTGTATCCACGGCTTCTTGTACCAACTTTTCCTGGCACATTACTAAATCTGCTGGCGCTAATTCACTTCTTTTTAATAGATAGGCAAGGTTGTTGTTCCGACGGATAACTCTCTTATAAAGTTCATTAATATCCGAAGTCACTACTTTATCCCCAGACCTATAAACAATGGGTCTCAATTCGGGAGGAAGAACCGGTAATAAGCACAAAACCATCCATTCTGGTTCTACATTTGTTTGAATAAAATGTTTCGCCAATTGCATGCGTCTAATCAAAAAAACTTTTCTTATTCGTCTTTTTCTATCTTCCCATTCATCTCCACTATACCCCTCGTCTTCTAATTCCTTCCATTCGACCAAGGAATTCTCTATAATAATTCGCAAATCCAAATCTGCTAATTGTTCTCTAATAGCACCTGCTCCTGTCGCAATTTCCCGATTTCGAAATGTTGCAAAGCCTGGGGTAGAAAAAAAGGGAGAAATGCTGTGGTTACAGGATGAAATTTCATCTTCGAATAAACCTCGTAATCGTAAGAAAGTGGGTTTTTTAGCGCTGGGCCTAGCAAAAGAGAAATCGCCGTATACTAGGCCCTCCAATTTCTTAAGGGGTTTATCTAAAAGGTTCGCAATATAACTAGGAAGACCTTTCAAATACCACACATGAGTCACGGGACATGCGAGTTTGATGTATCCCATTTGATATCTTCGTATCCGAGAATCAACAAATTCTACCCCGCATTTTTGGCAAAATCTTTCGTCTTCGTTTTCAGCTACGCTCGCTCGAGAATTTCCACAAGCACAAATTCTGCTTTTTATGGGTCCAAAGATTCTTTCGCAAAACAATCCATCTTTTTCTGGTTTATCGGTTTTATAATGAAAAGTAGAGGGCCTTGTGACTTCGCCAACGACTTCCCCATTAGGTAGGTTTTTGTTAGCCCAAGCCTTTATTTGTTGAGGGGAAACGAGTCCAATTTGGAGTTGTTGATGTTTATATTGGTCAATCATAAAATAGAAATAAGAAAAGAATTTATATTTATTCCGATCAAACTTCCTCCCTATTAACCTGGAAGTTCTTCTCAGATACAAGGAAATGATTCAGTTCTAGAGCCAAAGATCGTAGTTCTCGAACGAGCACTCGAAAAGATTCTGGAGGATCCTCGTGATTAGGTACTCTTTTTCCCCAGATCGTAGCATTAAGTATTCCTTGGCGAGCTATAAGATGATCAGATTTATAAGTAAGTATCTCTTGTAAAATATGAGCAACACCAAATCCTTCTAAAGCCCAAACTTCCATTTCTCCTACTCGTTGTCCCCCTTGCTTGGCTCTTCCTCTAACGGGTTGTTGTGTAACAAGTGAGTAGGGCCCAGTAGAACGTCCATGGATTTTTTCATCAACTTGATGAATTAATTTTAAGATATAGGACTTCCCTATTAGAACAGGTTGTTCGAAGGGGTCTCCTGTTCTTCCATCAAATATTCTACTTTTTCCCGGGTACTCGGGTTCAAATACCCATGGATTTTTTGTTTGTTTACTGGCTTCATATAATTCTGAAAACACAAGTTTTCTTGAAGCCTCTTGCTCATATCTCTCATCAAAGGGTGCTATTCTATAATGTTTCTTTAGCAGATCCCCTGCTAATCCGAGCGAGCTTTCAAATATTTGTCCCACATTCATTCGTGAGGGTACTCCTAAGGGATTGAAGACCATATCAACAGGTGTTCCATCTTGCAAATAGGGCATATCTTGCCTAGGCAAAATTTTGGAAATGATCCCCTTATTCCCGTGTCTTCCGGCTACTTTATCCCCAACTTTGATTTCACGTTTCTGTAAAATATATACACGAACCATTATGTCTAGGGGGTCTCTCTGGATCCATTTCACATCGATAACGCGCCCTCTTCCACCTATAGGTAGTTTGAGAGAAGTTTCTTTTGAAGTGGATACCTCAAGACCAAATATGGCCCGTAATAATCCAGCTTCCGCGATATACGACGATTCGCTCGCTATCTGAGGCGTTAATTTACCTACTAAAATATCGCCAGTTTCTACCCAGGATCCCAACCTAACAACTCCATTTCTGTCCAAATTGCGGAGTAAATGTTCTTCTAGATGTGGTATTTCTTTAGTGATTTTTTCAGCGGAGCCTTGGCTTGTCGTATCCGTCTGAATTTCATATTTTCGGATGTGAAAAGAAGTATAAATATCCTCATATACCAAACGTTCGCTAATTAGTACTGCGTCTTCAAAATTGTAACCTTCCCATGGCATATAAGCTACTAATACGTTTTTTCCTAAAGCAAGTTCCCCACCAACTGTAGCAGCTCCCTCTGCTAAAATTTGTCCTTTTTTAATGGATTTACCCCATGGAACCCGAGGTTTTTGGTGCATACAAGTATTTTTGTTAGAGCGCCGATGGGTAACTAAAGGAATACTTATAGTCTTCCCACTACTTGATAAAAGGATCTTGTGACTATCAGTAGAAATGATCTTTCCCTCGCGTTCGGCTATAACGGAAACCCTCGAATCTAGAGCTGTTTGGCGTTCCAATCCAGTTCCAACAATGCACTTCTCGGACCGAGAAAGCGGAACTGCTTGGCGCTGCATATTAGAACTCATTAAAGCCCGATTCGCATCATTATGCTCAATAAAAGGAATGAGAGAACCTCCAATAGAAAAATATTGGAAAGGAAAAATACTTCTAACATGAATCTGTTCCCATGCAATAGTCAGGAATTCTTGACGGTATCTAGCTGGAACAACCTGTTCTTCCTGAATACCCTGATTCAAAGACAAAGAATTTCCTGCTGCTATCATATAATATTCATCTCTATTTGGTGATAAATAAACCACCTGTTTCTCTTTTTTTTCTTTTGCTTTCTCAGATATTTCATAAAATGGACTCTCTATGGATCCCCACCAGTGATCAATTCTCGCATGAATAGCTAAGGATCCAGTAAGTCCAACATTGATTCCTTCGGACGTGTCAATTGGACAAATACGCCCATAGTGACTCGGATGAATATCTCGGCTCCGAAAACTTGCAGTCCTCCCCGTCAATCCTCCAGGACCCAAACAACTCACTTTTCGCCCATGAACAGTTTGTGTCAATGGATTAGTTTGATCAAAAACTTGAGATAAGGGGTATGTGCCAAAAAAGGTCTCATAAGTAGTTATTAATAAAATCGAAGTTGAAGTTGGAGTTACCAAAGTTTGTGGAGTCGGTTTCGATTGACGTATGAATACTCTACGGATAGTTTTTTGAACCGCATGTTGTAAACGATCAAGAGCCAGTCCGAATTGATCTTGTAACAGATCCGCAACCGAACGAATACGTTTATTTTTCAAGTGATTCATATCGTCATCGTCAAGTATACCCGTTCCAAATTTCATTCCAATCAAATGATCCGTAGCGGCCAATACATCTCGTGGTAACAAGAATGTATTGTTCTGAGGTATATCAAGATTCAGTCTCCGATTCATATTTCGTCGACCAATCCTTCCTAATTCACATTTTTGTTGAAAAAATTTCTTTTGTAATTCCTCACATAAGGACTCCGAAAATACCAGGTCCCCACCTACACAAGCAAATTGTTGATAAAACTCCAAAATAGCTTTTTCTTTTGACTCAATCCTCTTCTTCTCCTTAGCATTCGGGAAAGACAAGAGAATTTCAGGGTAGGAAACATTATCTAGAATTTCTCTTAGATTCGAACCCATAGCTGATGATAGAACTAGAATAGATACCTTTTGTTTTCTACTTACGCGAGCCCATATCCTTTCTTTTTTATCAATTGCTAATTCCGATCTTCCTCCCCAATCTGATATTATAGTCCCGGTGTAGATAGAAATTCCCTTATGGTCTAATTCCGAGCGGTAGTAAATACCAGGACTTAGCAATATTTGATTGATCACAATTCGGTATATTCCATTTATTATAAAGGTTCCTAAGGAATTCATTATAGGAATGTTTCCAATAGAAATGGTTTGCTTTTGCACATCGAAACCAAAAATTAATCTCGCAGATACATATAATTCGGAAGAATAGGTGAGTGATTCATACACAGCATCCCTTTCTTTTATTGAGGGTTCTAGCAATTGATATCCTTTCGCAAATAATTGAAATGCAATTTCGTGATCTGGATCTTTAATTGTTGGAAACTTCTCAAGTTCTTCTGCCAAGCCTTGATTAATGAACCTAAAAAATCCCTCGAATTGGATCTGACTAAATCCGGGTATTGTGGACATTCCCTCATTTCCATTCCGGAGCATCTTAAGTTTCCTTTTTATCGAAGAAAAATTCCATTATCAGCTCACTCTTCATCAATCCCTATGGATCGATCTAGCAATCATGGAATCTATATTCTGTTTACTGAATCACATGAAATTCTAGGGAACTCCACATACGTATTTCATATATGTATTTCATACATATGAATAGAGACAATTTTGAGGAAAGTTCGAATTTGCCAGGGGTACAAATCGAATGAAAATGAATTGATAAAACATTCCTAGAAAAAAATTCTGCCACTTAATGATATTCTAATCAGATTGGATGGCAAAGATTTCTCATTTTATCTCCTTTCTATGAATGGGATAAAGCCATAATATAATAATTTATAAGCACTAGAAAGTTTGACTTTAGTTCGATTTAGAATAGCACGCTTAGTTTAATTTCAAAAAAGAATTTGAGGGTTCTTTTTTGTTTCGTAGTAGTAGAATTGCTAGAAAATATAGGATTTCATTGTAGAATCCTAAAATAAAGTAAGTCCTTTTTTTAAGTACATGCCAATCTAGTTATCCACCTCTCCACATATCCCTGCTTTTATCGTAATTTCACTTGGGTGGGCCAAGATGGTCAGGTCATACTCTATATCAGAGCAAATTTCCTTTTTTTATTCAAGATATTTAATGCAATGAAAAATTAAAGCACGATTCCCCATAGAGATATGTACATAAGGGGGATCCATGGATAATAATGCTGTTATGGATAATAATGCTGTTCGGACCTGGAGTTTACCTATACACGGATTAGGCATAAACCCATTCTATTTTATTATGCCATTAAAAGGAAGGGGGGGAGAGAATACTGATTTAAGAGTCGTTCACTACTGCAATTCAAAAAAAAAGGAGAATTCTAGTTAATGGTTCCAATTTGTTCTGAATTTTGCAGCCTGTGACTGGAAATCCACTTTTTCTCCTTTTTCATCTCAATAGAAAGAAAAGGGAAGTTTTCTAGTGTTAGCAATGTGTGTTTTAAGATAGAATCCATGGAGGAGAATAATCGAAACTGGATCCAAAAAAAGCAGGAATAGATTTTTGGAAAAATATTGGAAAAAAGTAAGTAGAATTAGATTCAAGATAAAAGAAAGGGGGTTTTAGTAAGAAAACGTGGATGAATACTTGCTCTTTTCTCGATTTTAGATCGGATTTTTTGGCGGCATGGCCAAGCGGTAAGGCAGGGGACTGCAAATCCTTTATCCCCAGTTCAAATCTGGGTGCCGCCTGATCAATAAAATACTTAGGCTTATAGTACTGATCGAACTCGACAAATTCGTACCCCGCATAAGCTGGAGCAAGAGAATAACTAGGCCTGGCGATACTGGATTTTGAGAATCCATAGTTCTATTAGGGTTTGTTTTGTCGGTAGTGGCCCAATCGGCTACCAATAGGGATGAGGTAGCGTTTACTTATTCTTTTATTAATTTGAATTGATTCTTAATTGATTCGATTCGAGAATTTAAAACTACGAGGCTAAGATGTCAGAAATCTTGATATTCAAAGGGCTCCTAAGGGGCATTCTTTTTTTTTCAATCTAAGATTGAAGAAGGAACTCCACGAAGGAATATCAAGACTTCCTAATTATTATACATTTTATTTATCGTACATCTTATGCTACCTACATACACTAAAGTAAGGGCTACTGATTCCGTCGAGAATCAGATTGAATAGGCTGATCAAAAATCAATTTCGGAGTTGTGGATAAAGTCTCCTCATTCTTTCATAGAATGATAGAAAGCGGGGCTGTAGGGTTTAGGTTAAAAATAAACATAGGCAAGGTAGGTATCCAATAAATATTTATCTATCCTAATTTTATGGTATATTCTGACGTCCTTTGCTTATAAAAAAAAGGTAACAAAAGGAAGAAAAAATCTTTCTATTCCCGCGTCTTCCATTCAGGACATCATCCCCGTACTCTTTTTTAAGGAAAAGGGCTATGTATCGTATTTATACTTAATGCTCTCCAATTCTACCAGAAATCCTATAAGAATTTGTTAGGAGTAAATTCCTTGAACTGATTCATCCATAGCCTTAGGGCAGAATCCCTTTTTGACTCTGTACCCTTGATTCCACTATGATTATTGATCAATAGTAGAATAATTTCTTCATAGAAATAGGAGACATAATTTACATGGATATAGTAAGTCTCGCTTGGGCTGCTTTAATGGTAGTCTTTACATTTTCTCTTTCACTAGTAGTATGGGGGAGGAGTGGACTCTAGGGATACTACTAATTGATTGAGTAGTCGAATTGTTGTATCAACTCTTTTCTTTAATTGATCCTTTTGCATTAATCATTTTGCCAAACTTTATTCTTTCTTTCTTTAGTTTTGTTTCACTCCTGTAAGAAACTCTTGTAAGAAGGAGTCGTTCTATTCTACTCTATAGAAATAGAAAGAGCGATTACAGCAATTCATAATTTCTACTAGAAGTGACGAATGGTTAAAAAAGTTTTATACATAAGAAAATTAGACTTTCTTCCACGGAGCTATTCACAACATATCGCACACTTTCCATTTGTTTTATACTCTTTTCTTATTCTTAGAAAAATTTTTATGCTCTTTTGAAGCATCTCGCCGCATGTTTAAGCATGAAAGATTCGCTGATTTTGACTTTTACTTTTTTTCTTTTACTATAGTCTATTCTCATATTATTTTTCTCTCCCTCCATGGATTCTTTCGTGAAGAATTGTCTTCGATTTTTTTATTTTGACTTGATTGAAATTAAGTGGATGCAGTGAAAAAAGAAATTGAATTAGACTACTATTTCAATCTACTAATCTATTCTATGTAGATTCAAGATAATATAATAGAAAGACTCTAAAGTGTGGTAGAAAAAACTATATGTAGTTCTTTCTACCACACTTTATGATTCCAACCAGATCCTTTCATTTAAGACTTGGATTTTTCTTTTATTTAATCCCTTTTTCATTTCTTCAATGATTAATTGGAATTCCAATTAATCATTTTGGCTGACTGTTTTTACATAAATAATAAGTAAAAAGGCAGTAGGAACTAGAATGAACAGTGCAGTAGCAATAAATGCGAGAATATTGACTTCCATAACCTCTTTTTTTTTCGCAATAACTCGGGATGTAATCCCATGGAGAGGAAAAAGGGGTATCCTGTAAATTCAAGGGGAGGACTTGCATTCTGATAATACTGAATCAATTCAATATTATGAATATCGGATCTATCAAATCAATTCATGGTTGAGAGTGGAATAGTATAACATAGGAAGATCCCTTATTCATACTAAGACCAAAATTGGTTTTTTGATTGGATTAGGAATTCTCTCTTTTTTTCATCCTTTTCTACTTTTTCTTTTCTATATCTATAACCCACGATCTTTCTTATCTTATCCAATTTCCCTTCCTTTTTCTTATAGTTATACATACAATTATGTATGTATGTATTATATGACCGACTTTCTATGGGTCACATAGACATACAAATAAGCAGTAGAAGTAGAAGTGAGATGGAGAAAAGAGGGCTTAAATAAAAAAAATCGAATATTTTCAATTTAGGAAAAAGGGCGTTTGCTTTGCTTGGTTTTTCTTTTATTTTATTAGGTTACTATCAATATCCACTTTTTGGGTCTAAAGATGAGAGCGGATCCATAAAAAAGGAGTCCGCAAATGGAATGAGAATGAGATAGATTCTTTCCAATTAGTCATTGAACATACACAAACAAAGTTGGAACTACAAAATGGAAGGGGCCTGGTTTAACCCAAAAAGTACTAATTATATTAAATTCACTGTCTAAGAATAAATGAATACAATTTATGTATGGATTCCGATAAAATACCGGTACTCTATTCCATAATCCATAAGAGTCGAATAGGAAGTTAAGATGAGGATGGTATCATCATAAGGATAGAGTAATATCCTAAATTATACTAATCCACGTATGATATGTATTTCTTTCTTTATCAACCGGGAGTAGTGAAAAAAGAAATTCCTATAGGCCTTCCCTCCCTCTTTAATGAAAAAGGCGAAATCAAAAAAGTGAAGTAAGGATGCCCCATAGGTATTTGATCCTGTCTCCTGCCCCCTTTTTTTGATGGAAATTTTTTATGGAAAAAGGAAAGATGAATTTACCCATTCATTGAACCCTAGTTCGGGACTGACGGGGCTCGAACCCGCAGCTTCCGCCTTGACAGGGCGGTGCTCTGACCAATTGAACTACAATCCCCGCGGGGTGTATGGCATACCTATACCTATTTTTAAATAGAACCATAAGAAGATTCGATTCGTCTGTCGTACTCTAAGAAATAGACGAATCATATACTACATACCCATATATCGTATGTGGGTATAGTGAGAGTGACATAACTAGTATGTCGCGATTTTTTATCGCTTAAAATGGATGATAATCCACCTTTCAATAAGAAAAACTCTTTTGTTTGTAAAAAAGGAATGAGAGAAATATGGATTAGAAAGAAATTTCCCCCTTTCTCTTTATCCTTTATTTCTATGGATCAGACATTTTTTTTTATGGAAGAAAAAAAATGGATTTAGTTCATATTCACGAAGCCCTAGATTTTTGGGCCGAGCTGGATTTGAACCAGCGTAGACATATCGTCAACGAATTTACAGTCCGTCCCCATTAACCGCTCGGGCATCGACCCAGGAAGAATTTATTCTAGGGTTTTTGATAATCTATGATTAACCTCCTTTCATAATACTCCCTACCCCCAGGGGAAGTCGAATCCCCGCTGCCTCCTTGAAAGAGAGATGTCCTGAACCACTAGACGATAGGGGCATCACTAAACGATAGGGCCATATACAACCGCTCGTCATTATACTATAATGATAGTATGAGCAGTTTTTTAGAATTGTCAATATACTCGAAGAGTATAACTAGATCCAAAGCAAAGAGTCTTTCCTACTTTTCTGTTATGCTTTCTTAGGATTTTTTTTTAGTTGATGGTTAGGTTAATTCACGGATCATCTCCTACTTTTTAGGGAAATTCATTTAAAGGGTATAGAATAAGAATAGATTAATAAAAGGGATTCTAGATTAGTTCAGTACAGGTAGTGATTTGATTGATCTAACAGGAAAAAGAGTCCAATTTGATTTCTTTTTTGCAATTTACACTCCGTGCTTCATTTAGTGTTCAGACCAAAAATGCATGCATCCCACACTAAGTCATAAAATTCAAGAAAAAAATAGAGAAATTTTCAAAAACAAAGAAAAAAAGGTGAATAAATAATAAATTTAGTAGAAAAGTACTTTATCGGATTCGAACCGATGACTTACGTCTTACCATGGCATTACTCTACCACCAAATTAAAAAGCCCTTTATCGGATTTGAACCGATGACTTATGCCTTACCATGGCATTACTCTACCACTGAGTTAAAAGGGCTTTTTATTCAATTCCAAAATTAGCCACTTTGATTTCCCATTATGGGTCTACTGCATAATGTACATAATATATGTACATATAGAGATATATGTAGAGATTATATATGTATATATTGAGATCGAGATATAGAAGTTTATTCATGGCAAGGTTCAAAATCTTGAGAAAATCAAGAAAAATAAGAAAATCTTTCATATTCTCTCTTATCACTTGCACAAAGTAGAGGTTTTTTTTTTATTTTATTATATAAAAAAATACGTATAATAAAATACGTGAAGAGAGGGTTGACACACTAAAAAATTATGAGTATAGTAGTATCCAATATACTTGAAGAGGGTAAGTTCATAGGTATGTAAACACGATCTCGTACGACTCACTAAACCAAAGCACGAAAGTTATATTATATTATATTGTTTATAGGAGGGAAACAAATATGAATCAATTCTTGAATCATATAAGAGAAAAGGCCAAAGGGGCAATAAGAGCTGCTGTCAAAAAAATGGTAGACTTTTTCTTTTTTATCTTTAGGCTATTGACTTTTCACGTGCTCAGAACGTTCTGCAGAATTAGGGACTTTTTTCTTTTATTGGCTGATCTTATGGTGAGATTTTTCTCCATTTATGTTTTACTTCCTATAATTCTAATTGGGTGGGGTATAAAGGAATTCGCGCTCTTCATATACCCATATGGCTGGGTAGTAATTTTCAGTGAGATACTTCTTATCTGTTTTGGTGAGAGATTGAAACTATTTTTAACAGGCATCTCTTGGAAAAACCTTCGAGTTCAAAACTTTTCCATTTTTCTTAAAAAGTTTTGGACGGATTTGTTGAAGCGATTTTTAACAGGTACCCCTTGGAAAGGGGGTACTTGAATATTCTCCAAGGATTCTAGTTGTTGCATTTTGAACAAACTATGTTAGAGTTTTAGCAACAATTTGCTTGTAAAAAGTGGGCAGTAGAATTTATATTGCAGAGTATAAAAATTATTCTACTGCCTGCCCAACAAAAAATAATAAACCATACCCTACATACCTAACTCCTCCCGGCTATGGGTTTTCTGTTTCCGAAGACTAGGAAAAAAGGAGGATTCTGGAACCCTAAGGGTTCGATGGTATATGGATATGAAAAATATAAGATTTCCGATCCTAGCGGGAAAAGGAAGGGAACAGATACCCAATATGATTCTTGAGAGGAACATTTGGTAATGGTCTTGGTCCTCTATGCTTTTTTTATGTGTTCTTAGTTCTATTCATCTTCTTTGATTCTTTTAAACAAGAATCTAATAAACTAGAATTGAGTGGAAAAGAGGGGAGGAAATTAGTAAATGGAGAGGATCGACTAACCAGAGACATTTAGGATCTTCTTTACATCAGGTAAATCCGTCGGGTCCTGTCCGCCTTTCTCTTTAAGTTACGACTCTTTGTTTCTTGCTTCTCTCAAGCCATAGGGAAAGTCTATGATGAATTTTTGAAATTCATCTCACTCTTTCTCTAGGGCTCGGACTTCATGATAAGTGGGGGAAGAAAACATCTTCCCCAATTTCTTTGTTCAGAATTGAACAAAAAGGAAAAGGAAGAAAGGGATTTAAGGGGGCAGTGCTGCCCCCTATATCTCCTAGTGTATATTGTAGGAATAATCAAACTATTCCTTACAGCAGTCTGGCACACTTACGTACTCGCAAAGCAAATAATGATCATTGTAGTCGTAACCATAGAATAAGAATACGACCCTAATCGAAATGCATACATTAGGTTCATACGCTATTGGGATGGTAAGAAGATATGTATTTTACAGACCAGAGAGGCTATCTAAACCCTAAAATAAAGGCCCGCGATCGAAGTACCAATCGCTCACTGTCATGAACCTTCTCCATTTGATTCAATAAGGGGGAATTAGCCTCCTTCTCGAATGGCTACCCTTGACAAAGGGTAGCGTTGGTATCATAATCTACATGTAGCGGGTATAGTTTAGTGGTAAAAGTGTGATTCGTTCTATTAATAACTGAATTTGAAATGATATACTTAAGGTGTCCTTAAGTTTTTTATATTCCGATGAAAACTTTAGTTCTTATAAAGGATTTAATCCTTTTCCTCTCAATAGCATATTGAGGAAGAATATACATTCTCGCGATTTGTATCCAAAGACTAATGGAAATTGCATCCAAAATACAAATTGGATTATGAGTACAGAGTCGCGAAGCATAATTTTGCATTGGATTAAGTATTCCCATTTTTTAAATATGAGTAAAGGATCTATGGATGAAGATACAAAAAAGTTTATTTCCAATCGTAACTAAATCTTCTTTTGTTAAAAAAGGAAATGGAAGCCTAATAGCTAAAAAACGGTAGTTTTGGTTTACTAGAACCATCAGCATATTGTTTCAGCTCGGTGGAAACCCAATTCTTTTCCTCAGGATCTCTTGAATAAAATTAGGGAACGAAGTAAGTAGATTAGATAGATTTAGTAGAATTTCTATTTCCTACTCTATAGGGATCATCTAGAAAGCGGAGAGCTTTGGTTCCATTCAGATAGAAAAGCTGACATAGATGTTAAGTGGTGAGAATATCCATAAAGGAGCCGAATGAAATCCAAATTTCATGTTCGGTTTTGAATTAGAGACGTTAAAAATAATCAACCAACGTCGACTATAACCCCTAGCCTTCCAAGCTAACGATGCGGGTTCGATTCCCGCTACCCGCTCCATTCTGTATAAAAGGACTATTCTATTTGTCTAGACATGGTAGAGGCCTGTATTCAACCTTTTTCGTCCACCAGTTTCCGGCCCTCCAGAGCGGAGTAGAGCAGTTTGGTAGCTCACGAGGCTCATAACCTTGAGGTCACGGGTTCGATTCCCGTCTCCGCACTTAGCTGTCTGTATAAAAGGACTATTCTATTTGTATGGATATGGTAGAGGGCTGGGCGGTATCCAACCCTTTTTTATTCATTAGTTCCCGGCCCTAGAGGGCCAAATTGAGCAGTTTACAAAGTCACTTGCCCCTACAAGAAGAACTCTCAAGGCTCCTTCCTACCCTGCAGAAAAGAAAAATGAAATGAAAGAAAGGCACAGTCTACCTCCCTTCCCTTTAAAAGCAGTTTGCCAGTTGTTCGTCTCGGTGAATCCCTGATTTAGGGAGTCCTGTTGGCGAGTTCAATTCCCGCCGCCGGAGCCCCCTTTTTTTTGAGTGGGGTGCAAAGGAAGGGTAAGATAGTAAGGGATACGGTATTAGACTAACACCTACTTAATTTAATATAAGTAGTTAAGTAGTCAACTAGACTAAATTTTTTATCATAGTACCTTACTAAATTTTTTTTATCATAGTACCTTACTAAATTAAGCTGGCGAGCGGCGGGAATCGAACCCGTATCTTCTCCTTGGCAAGGAGATG